AGGAATAGAGACTTTACAAATAAAGCCGGGGGATTGGCATTCCATTGCTGTCATTTTATATGTATATGGTTACAATTATCTACGCTCCCAATGTGCCTATGATGTAGCACCGGGCGGGCTTTTGGCTAGTGTGTATCATCTTACGAGAATAGAGTATGGTGTCGATCACCCAGAAGAAGTATGCATAAAAGTATTTGCCTCGAGGAGGAATCCTAGGATTCCATCCGCCTTCTGGGTTTGGAAAGGCGTGGATTTTCAAGAACGCGAATCTTTTGATATGCTGGGAATCCTTTATGATACTCATCCACGCTTGAAACGTATCTTAATGCCGGAAAGTTGGATAGGATGGCCCTTGCGTAAGGATTATATTTCCCCCCATTTTTATGAAATCCAAGACGCTCATTGAATACTAAGATAAATTTTCCACTTATAAAATTGAAAATATTCAAAGGTTGTGCGTTCTGTTCTAAATTTCTAAATTAACCAGAATAATGGAAGTCTCATTTCTATTTTGGAGTTCTTTTGGGAATTCTCAATAGGCTGGCAAAAAAAAGACAACAAAAAGGAGAATTAGGAATTCATTGATTCTAACATCCCAGTTATTTGGTTTGTAAGATACTTATTTCATACGAGCCGAAACAATAGGATGAACCAAGAGAGTTCTGCATCATAAAGTTTTACTTCGTTTTGTATGACGCGTATTACTTAGAAGATTTTAGTTTTAGAAAGCTATGTGGATAGGAATGAATAAATCAAATATGAAACAAAATACAAAGAAATGAAAGGGTATAGAATTCTATTTATTCGGATCTGAACTGAATCTTGTCTATTAACTATTTAATAACTATTTAATTCGACCCATCTATTTTATAGATGGGGTATATCTTGTCAAGATGAATCAAAATATGGATTCTTATTTAAATTATGCTATAAATGAATATGGATGCCGATTCATATCAATTAATTTATGGATTTATGGAAAACAAACTCGACCAATTTAATCATGTGCCAGGAACCAGATTTGAACTGGTGACACGAGGATTTTCAGTCCTCTGCTCTACCAGCTGAGCTATCCCGACCAGTCCCAATGTAGCATCCTTATTTTATTAGAGGATGGGGTCTTTGTCAATTAACAGTACGCAAGAAGGTTACAAAGTTTTATCTAGGTCCTAGAAGCTCTTGGGTCTTAAAAAACTTTGTAAATTTCAGTATGAGGAATGGTACCGATTTTGTTCAAATGGAGTTTTTTCTCAAAGATGTTCATTTCTATAGACTATTAGGCATTTCTGCCCAGATCTATTTCTAAACGAATCAAATACGAATAGAATAGAGAATAGGGCGGGTGCATCAGGAATTTTCAACCTCTAACAAAACAAAAAGGTGGATAAGCAAAAGGGTCGGGGAAGTAAAATAGGCTTTTTGGGGATAGAGGGACTTGAACCCTCACGATTTTTAAAGTCGACGGATTTTCCTCTCACTATAAATTTCATTGTTGTCGGCATTGACATGCAGAACGGGACTCTCTCTTTATTCTCGTCCGATTAATCATTTCGTGAAAAGATCCACAGGCTGTGGGTGAATCATTTGATACAGTTTGTATATACCTTTCTTTTTCATCCTTTCGGAATTTTTGGTGAAAAGGTTTCTTTACCAACGCAATCAACTCCATTTGTTAGAACAGCTTCCGTTGAGTCTCTGCACCTATCCTTTTTTTCTTTCTGAGCCTTTCTTTTTGCTTTTTTTATATAGGATTTGGCTCAGGATTGCCCCTTTTATTAATTCCAGGGTTTTTCTGAATTTGAAAATTAGCACTTAGTAGGTTTCCATACCAAGGCTCAATCCAATTAAGTCCGTAGCGTCTACCAATTTCGCCATATCCCCCTCCTTTTCTTTTGTTTTTAGATTAGTAGTTTATTGTGGGGTCGCTCCGCCTTTTCTTTTATTTCTACTGGAACCCTTGAGTTAATTAGATCCTGAATTGATTAGATACGGATTCCTATATTAGATACGGATTCCTGCCTCGAAAAAGTGTTTTCTCCTCTTTGATTTCTTACCAATCCTCGCTAGGAAACCCTTATTCGGTTTGGTCCAACTAAGACTAAATAGGATTTTATCATTTCTGTATACACAATTCAATATAGATTGATATATATAAGATATATATATTTATCTGCCACTCTTCCCGGAACCTTTTGCATACTTGAACGGTCGATTTTTTTGTCGTCTTAATTTCCGCATTTACTACTTATAGCCTTATGAATGAAAGCGGAAAAATGTCTCATTAGTTAGAACGAATCATTCCTAGATAATATAGAATCAAATAGAAATAATATATATATAAAGAATCTCAAAATAATATCTAGAAAATGGAAGTGTACTAAATTGCAAATGTTATAAAATGTCATTTGAATTCAAAAATGAAAAATGGAAGTAATTTAGCTATCTCAGACTATCATATCTAATAATATATCCTTTTTTTTCTTTCTGAATATCTAAAAAT